CCCATTGAATTTCATTCGGAGGAGGAACCTTATAAAAATCGTATCGATTCTTATCAAAGAAAGACAGGATTAACCGAGGCTGTTCAAACAGGCATAGGGCAACTAGACGGTATTAACGTAGCAATTGCGGTTATGGATTTTCAGTTTATGGGGGGTAGTATGGGATCCGTAGTCGGGGAGAAAATTACCCGTTTGATTGAATACGCTACTAAAGAATTTCTACCTCTTATTATCGTATGTGCTTCCGGAGGGGCACGCATGCAAGAAGGAAGTTTGAGCTTGATGCAAATGGCTAAAATCTCTTCCGCTTTATATGATTATCAATCAAATAAAAAGTTATTCTATGTACCAATCCTTACATCTCCGACTACCGGTGGGGTGACAGCTAGTTTTGGTATGTTGGGGGATATCATTATTGCTGAACCCAATGCCTACATTGCCTTTGCGGGTAAAAGAGTAATTGAACAAACATTGAATAAAACAGTACCCGACGGTTCACAAGCGGCTGAGTATTTATTCCAGAAGGGCTTATTCGATCTAATCGTACCACGTAATCCTTTAAAAAGCGTTCTGAGTGAGTTATTTCAACTTCACTATTTCTTTCCTTTGAATCAAAATAAAAACATTAAGTTAAATTATTTTGAGCAAACAAGTAATTAGTTTATCGGAATCCAAGTCAAAATTAGACGAATGGGGTTTTCTTTGTTGACATAAGATCTAATTGTATAAAGAATCAAAAGTCACATAAAATCGAAAATCCGCCCCCTTTTCTATATTCCTGATGATTGATCAAGAAGCCTCTATTAACAAGATAAAAGATGAAATTCTTATTTTCGTAAAATTAGGCAAATAAAAAAATATCTTCTTCTCGTCATATATAATTAAAATATAGAAAATAAAATATATAATTTTTGATCTTTCTATATTTTACGATAATCCTATTTTGAATAAGAATCCCTGCTGAATGGGATTCTAACAAACCCTTCAATATAAATATAAAGAGAATTTAAATAAGTAGAATCTAATTCATTTTTAAGAAACTTTTTGCTTAATAAATGAAATTCGAAGACAAGAGCAAAAAAGGAATAAACTAATATCTCATCCATATCCTTTCAAATCCTTCATGTAGAAAGATAAAAAACTACATTATATACTCACTTAGATAGATACTTATATCTATAGAGATTAAGTAATAATAATTCCAATTTAGAATTATCAAATTAGAATAAGTAAGATATCCTTATATATAATAAGATATATAATAAGATATCTTTATATTATAAATAATCAATATAAAATCTAAATAATAATAACAGGTACAAATAGTAAATCGAGGTACCCATTCTATGACAACTCTTAACTTTCCCTCTGTTTTGGTCCCTTTAGTAGGCCTAGTATTTCCGGCAATCGCAATGGCTTCTTTATTTCTTCATGTTCAAAAAAACAAGATTGTTTAGAGCCGATGGCACAAAATCTCATCTATTTTTTTTTTTTCAAATTGACGTTTGTATCATAACACAGATATCCATTTAGCAAAATATGGTATAAGTGGCTTCCGCCGAAAAATTCTTATGTCTCCAGAAAATGCTATGTTCTAGCTATTTTCAAATAGACCCGAATCGGCGGATGACTGAACTCTAACGTTGGTCTATCTATATGTATGTGGCTATCTTTAGTGAGATCATACGAAGGGTATGTTATTAGTTTAGATCTAACCAATTTAATGAATTACTCCTAAAGGTTCACATCAAACTAGTGCTAGTTGATGCGAGTTACTTCGGAAACAAACGGACTAAAGTCAAATTCATTTGGGGTATTCTCTCAATTCCAAAAAAAGTAACGGGATCAAGTATGAGTTGTCGATCAGAACATCTATGGATAGAACCTATACAAGGGGCTCGAAAAACAAGTAATTTCTGCTGGGCTATTATCCTTTTTTTAGGTTCATTAGGATTCTTGTTGGTTGGAACTTCGAGTTATCTTGGTATAAATTTGATATCTTTATTTCCGTCTCAGCAAATAGTTTTTTTTCCACAAGGAATTGTGATGTCTTTTTATGGGATCGCGGGTCTTTTTATTAGCTCCTATTTGTGGTGCACAATTTCGTGGAATGTAGGTAGTGGTTATGATCGATTTGATATAAAAGACGGAATAGTGTGTATCTTTCGTTGGGGATTTCCTGGAAAAAATCGTCGGGTCTTCCTCCGATTTCTTATAAAAGATATTCAATCCGTCAGAATAGAAGTTAAAGAGGGTATTTATGCTCGGCGTGTCCTTTATATGGATATCAGAGGCCAGGGAGCCATTCCATTGACTCGTACTGATGAGAATTTTACTCCACGGGAAATGGAACAAAAAGCTGCTGAATTGGCCTATTTCTTGCGTGTACCAATTGAAGTATTTTAATAAATGAGCCGATAAATGAATGCTTTCTCAGCAGGAGGGCAAAAACGCAAGAATCCTCTTTTTATAGAACATAACTTAATTGAGGTTTCTTCAG